CCTCTTCCGAATATATGGATTGTGCTAAAGATTTAAAACACATTTTTATCTTTTTAGACAAAAGCTTAGAAAAAAAAAGCATTTATTCGAAATTCTTTTTTATTTCTAGAATATTCAATATATGTTTTACATCTTGTATGCGCAAATGTTTAATTTTCATAAGATCTTCTTGACTGTTATTCAAAAGGTCCAATAATGTATGTATGTTGGACCTTTTGAGGCAATTATAGACCCTGGGGGGCAATTCTGATTGGTCAATAAAAATATATTTCAATGTGATTTCTTTTTTACTTTTCCTTGGATTAGCCAATTTACCATGAAAAGTAAAAAGGGGTAAAGTAACTTTGTGTTGATTATTTTCGAAATGGAAGTTTTCTTCTTCTGCATGTAAAAAGGGAATAAATAAATCAATCAAATTCCGAGAGGCTTCGTGAAGTGCTTCTTTAGGAGTTAAACTTCCATTTGTCCATATTTCGATAAAAAGTATCTCTTGTTTTTCATTCCCATTCACATAAGAATGAATACTATGATTCGCATTTCGAACGGGCATGAATACAGCATCTATAGGATAACTACCGTCTTGAAAGTTATTGGGCGTTTTTATACGATATCCACGATTCCTCTCGATTTGTAATTCAATACACAAATTAATTGGTTCCGTTAGGTTAGCTATATGCTGTGTATTATCAACGATTTCTATAGAGGGTGGTAAAATAATGTCTTGAGCAGTTACATATCCAGGACCCTTGAAACAAATAGACGCGTTACGAGTTCCATACAGATTACTTCTCAATACAATTTCTTTCAAATTCATTAAAATTTCATGTACAGATTCTTGAATACCTACGAAGGTAGAATATTCGTGTGGTATTTTCTCAAATTTTGCACGTGTAATACATGTTCCTTCTATTTCTCCTAGTAAAGCTCTTCGCATCGCGATGCCTATTGTATCGGCTTGGCCTTTCATAAGTGGGGCCAGAATAAAGCGTCCATAATAAAGACGCTTACTGTCTGCTCTTGATTCAACACACTTCCACTGCAGTGTCCGAGTAGATACTGTTACTTTCTCTCGAACCATAGTAATATTATTTGATCAAATCATTGAATTATTTATTTCTCTTGAAATCTCTTCAATGGTTACACACGTCTTTTTTTGGGGGGCCTACAGCCATTATGTGGCATAGGGGTTACATCCCGTATGAAACTTAATAGTATACCACTTCTACGAATAGCTCTTAATGCCGCATCTCTCCCGAGACCCGGGCCTTTTATCATGACTTCTGCTCGTTGCATACCTTGATCCACCACTGTCCGAATAGCATTTCCCGCTGCGGTTTGAGCGGCAAATGGTGTTCCTCTTCTTGTACCCTTGAATCCACAACTACCGGCGGAGGACCAAGAAATTACTCGACCCCGTACATCTGTAACAGTCACAATGGTATTGTTGAAACTTGCTTGAACATGAATAACTCCCTTTGGGATTCTACGCGCATTCTTACGTGAACCAATACGTCTATTTCTACGTGAACCAATTTTTGGTATAGGTTTTGCCATATTTTATCATCTCATAAATATAAGTCAGAGATATATGGATATATCCATTTCATGTCAAAACGGATCCTGGTTTTTTTACTGATTTTTTTGTACATCCGTATATCAGGTCCTTTAGATTTCGGGAGTCCTTTTTGATTTAAAAAGATTATCCTTGTCTTTGTTTATGTCTCGGGTTGGAACAAATTACTATAATTCGTCCCCGCCTACGGATCAATCGACATTTTTCACAAATTTTACGAACGGAGGCCCTTATTTTCATATTTGTCACTCCTTTTCTTAATTCTGAATCTACTTAAATTAAATTGGAAGAAAATAAATTTCTTAAAATTTTTAACTTCGAATTGTATCCCTACGAAAGAATGTTGAAATCAAAAAACCACCCAATTATTTGAGTCTTTACTTTTGAATATACTTACAAATTATATTCCCTTTAGTTGAATCATAAGAACTTACCACAATTTTGTTAATTTACTATAATTAATTAATTAATTATATTTAATTTATAGGTAGTATATGTATAAAATTACGTTGAACCTTTCCCGAAGCAAAACCTAGAATCGGATTTTTGTTATCTAAACGAACTCGAAACATACATACCATTGGGACGTAGTTCAGTAATTAAACCTTCGCAAATCCGTTTTTGTTCTTTCATTCCAGGTAAAACGGCTTTGAAGCATCAACGAATTAAAGAGGCATAATATTATAAACCTACCCTTTACTCTTTTTTTTTTCACAAATATGAAAGTTTCGCATATGATTTGGCTATCAGAAAGATTACCATATATAACACAAAATTTCCCCGCCGATTCCTTCTATTCGAGCCTCTCGGTCTGTCATTATCCCTCGAGAAGTAGAAAGAATTACAATCCCCATTCCGCCTAAAATTCTCGGAATTCGTTGATAGTTAGAATAGATTCGTAGGCCGGGCCGACTGATCCGTTTTAAATTTAAAACAGTTCTATATGGTCCTTTCCTATTTCTTCTATGTCGTAGGGTTAAAACCAAAAAAAAATTATTGCTTTCCTGATGTTTTCTCACGTTTTCAATAAAACCTTCTCGTAAAAGGATTTTAACAATATTTTCAGTGATATTAGTAGATGGTATTCGAACTGTTCTTTTTTCATTCATGTCAGCATTTCGTATAGAGGTTATTATGTCAGCAATAGTGTCTTTACTCATGATAAACTAAGATTATTGTTGCCCCCGAATTTTGATATAATCAACATGCTCTATTTCTTTTTTTCTGAATTCATAAATATTTTTGAATTTTAAAAGGTATATACGTGATATACAAACAATCTACTAATTAAATTAATCCATTTCATTCAAATACTATAAACTATATCACGGTATTCCCTTATAATACTTCGGGTGCTAATGAAACTATTTTAGTAAAATTTAACTGTCTTAATTCCCGGGGGATCGCGCCAAAAATTCGGGTTCCCTTTGGATTTCCTTCTTGATCAATAACAACTGCAGCGTTGTCATCATATCGTATTATCATACCGTTGTCGCGTTTGAGTTCTTTACAAGTACGTACAATTACAGCTCGGATCACTTCTGATCTTTCTAGAGGTGTATTTGGTACTGCTTCTTTTATTACAGCAACAATAACGTCACCAATATGAGCATATCGTCGATTACTAGCTCCTATGATTCGAATACACATCAATTCTCGGGCCCCGCTGTTATCGGCTACATTCAAATGGGTTTGAGGTTGAATCATATCTTTTTTTATTGATTTTGTCTTTTTCAATGTAAAGGGTGAAAAAAAAAGAAATATTGTTTGTTCAAAACAAGAAACCTACAATTGTTTTTTTTATCAAAAAAATTCTTTCCTTTTGTTCTACATTCCTATCCTATACCGAAAGAATGAATTGAGTTCGTATAGGCATTTTTGATGCCGCTATTGAAATAGCCCTTCTGGCTATATTTTCTGCCACTCCGCTCATTTCATAAAGTATTCTGCCGGGTTTAACAACAGCTACCCAATATTCGGGAGATCCTTTCCCCGAACCCATACGCGTTTCGGTCGGTCTTACTGTAACTGGTTTGTCTGGAAATATACGGACCCAGATTTTTCCACCGCGGCGTGCGTTTCGTGTCATTGCTCGACGCCCCGCTTCTATTTGTCTAGACGTGATCCAAGCGGGTTCAAGTGCTTGAAGAGCATATCTACCAAAGCAAATACGATTACCTCGATAAGATATTCCTTTCATTCTTCCTCTATGTTGTTTACGGAATCTGGTTCTTTTGGGGTTATAGTTGATGGTTGTTTATCAATTCCATCCATCTCTACTACAGAACTGGACATGAGAATTTCTTCTCATCCAGCTCCTCGCGAATTAAACGATTAAAAATAAAATACATGGTGAATAATATACTGAATCGGGGTATTCTTTGAAATTTCATTTAATAGAATAATATAATTTTTTTTTATCTTTTGATTTTATATATAATTAACCACGTATTCTATTTAATGTTATAATGAATCTTTATTTTATTTTGCTTTTTCTTATCATATCGAATTTATTCAACCTTCTAAAAAAAAAATTCGCGGGCGAATATTTACTCTTTCAACATTCAGTTGTAAGATTAGTCTATGACAACACAATCTTTCAAAAAAAATTTGGTTCGTTCCGCCATCCTACCTACTGAATCATTAGGATTCCTTTTCAATAGAATCTTATGCATTCACAGGTTCTGTCGTTCCCACCACCTCTTGAGTAATGATTAGGTCTGAATTCTACAACGGAGCTCCTAATGAAATTTTTGAGTCAACCTTCTCAGTCTTTATTGGCTCGGGGCTCTTTATTTGTGGTTCTATCCACGTATTTGTCTAATTAGGGATCAATCAGTATTGATGCTTTATTACATTCTTTTTTATGAGATGACTCATAGACCGTACATATTGGAATCATATATCGTTGATATTCTTTTTCTATCTTTCTCTCACCTTTCCATTTATCTGTATACTTTTCTGGCTTTACAACCAATAATCAGATTGGTTTTTATTTTTTTTTTGCAAAAAAGATTTCAGTTGCTACAATGATATGACTTATATATCCTATATATATATCCTATATATCTATATCATATATATCATATTTTGACTGGCTCTTTCTTTATATCCAGATAATGCGAAGCGATGAGTTGGTTATTAGTTCTATAGTTATTAGTTCGTACTACGAGTTGTTCCATTTTTTTGAATCTTAATCCTAATAAAAAAACCAACGAGTCACACACTAAGCATAGCAATTATATCAAATGATTAATTGAATTTTTATTCAACCTTATAGAAATAGAATTGTTCATTTTTTTATCACTAAATAGAAATAGAACTAAATACAAGTTAAGTAAATGTTTATTATTCTTCGCCTACAAATATCCAAATTTTGATACCTAATACCCCATAGATAGTTCGAACTGCGTAGGAACAATAGTCT